ATATTATCCTTGTCTTTGTTTATGTCTTGGGTTGGAACAAATTACTATAATTCGCCCCCGCCTACGAATCAATCGACATTTTTCACAAATTTTACGAACAGAGGCCCTTATTTTCATATTTGTCATTCCTTAACTTAATCCCTAATCTCTTTATTGGAAGAAAATAAGGTTTCCTTAAATTTTTACCTTCTAATTGTAACCCCCCAAAAAAATGTTGAAGTTAAAAAAAGTCTAATTAAATGATTTATACTTGCATTTTCTTTTTTTTATTCCAGTTAAAACCCCTTCGTACATTCTGTATGAAGAGTGCTATTAGAAACCTGTGTTTTCTCTCTTTTTTCACAAAAATAGATAGAAGTTTCTCATATAATTCGGATATCAATTACCATATATAACATAAAACTTCTCCACCGATTCTTTCTAATCGAGCCTCTCGATCTGTCATTATACCTCTAGAAGTAGAAAGAATTACAATTCCCATTCCTCCTAAAATTCTAGGAATTCGTTGATAATTAGAATAAATTCGCAGACCGGGTGTACTGATCCGTTTTAAAATTAAAACAGTTTTATATGATCCTTTCCTATTTCTTTTATACCGTAGAGTTAAAACTAAAAAATATTTGCAGCCTTCCCTATGTTTTCGCACGTTTTCAATAAAACCCTCTCGTAAAAGTATTTTAACAATGTTTTCGTTGGTGTTAGTAGATGGTATTTGAACCGTTCTTTTTCTATTCATGTCAGCATTTCGTATAGAGGTTATTATGTCAGCGATGGTGTCCTTACTCATGATAAATGAAAATGATTATTGTCCCTTATTTTTGATATAATCAACATGCTGCTTTTTCTATTTTTTATTCAATAAAATATCTAATATTGTATTGATATCTTTTTTTTTTTTTTTATGAAATATTAAATTATATATATATATATAATAATTACTACAACAAGGTATATGCGTGAGATATAATCTATTAATGAATCTATTTCATTCACAAATGATATATCTATGTCAGGGTGTCTGTCATCTTATAATACCTCGGGTGCTAAGGAAACTATTTTAGTGAAATTTAACTGTCTCAATTCCCTGGCGATTGCGCCAAAAATTCTAGTTCCTTTTGGATTTCCTTCTTGATCAATGACGACCGCAGCATTATCATTATAGTGTATTATCATACCATTGCTACGTTTGAGTTCTTTACAAGTACGTACAATTACAGCTCTGATCACTTCTGATCTTTCTAAAGGCGTATTTGGTACAGCTTCCTTTATTACAGCAACAACAATGTCACCAATATAAGCATATCGTCGATTACTAGCTCCTATGATTCGAATACACATCAATTCGCGGGCTCCGCTGTTATCGGCTACATTCAAATGGGTTTGAGGTTGAATCATATCATTTATTTTATCTGTTCTTTCAGTCCAAAGGTTGAAGTAAAAAAAATATTCTGTGTTACAAAAAATAAATCTACAATTGCCATTTTTTTTTGCATCCTAAAGACCTCTTTCCTTTGGTTCTTATTTTTATCCCGAAATAATGAATTGAGTTCGTATAGGCATTTTTGATGCTGCTATTGAAATAGCCCTTCTGGCTATATTTTCTGCGACTCCGCCCATTTCATAAAGTATTCTACCCGGTTTAACGACAGCTACCCAATATTCGGGAGATCCTTTTCCCGAACCCATACGTGTTTCGGTAGGTCTTACTGTAATCGGTTTGTCTGGAAATATGCGAACCCATATTTGTCCACCCCGGCGGACATTTCGTGACATTGCCCGTCGCCCTGCTTCTATTTGTCTAGATGTGATCCAAGCGGGCTCAAGTGCCTGAAGAGCATATCTTCCGAAGCAAATATGATTACCTCGATAGGATATTCCTTTCATTCTTCCTCTATGTTGTTTACGGAATCTCGTTCTTTGGGGGTTATAGTTGATGGTTGTTTTTCAATTCCATCGCTATTACAGAACCGTACATGAGATTTTCACCTCATACGGCTCCTCGCGAATGAAGCGATTCAAAAAAAAAAAAAAGAAAGTAAATAGATTAGATTAAAATATAAAAAATATACATATGTTTAATTATGTTTAATAAAGAATATGATAGAATCACGGGATTTTTTGAGATTTCATAGAATCTATTGGTCTATTGGAAATTTGTATATCTTGTTTTGATATATAACTAAACATGACATGTATTCTTATAGACAATTTTTGCTATCCATATATAACTAGATAATGTTGTTTTGTTATATTAGAAGGTTCTAACGAATCTTTATTTTTCTTTTTATTATCATATCTAAATCATATCTAATTGGACCAAATTTCTAAAATTCAATAAAATAAAAATTTTAAAATAAAAATTTTCGCGGGCGAAAATTGACTCTTTCATTATCAATTTCAGATGAAATCTAAGGTTATAGGCCACGACTCCTCAAATAAAAAAAAAAACGGATTGGTTCTTGGTTCGTTTCGCCATCCCACCCAATGAATCATTAAGATT